ACTCCAACCGCCCCATGAATTAGTTATTCCTAAACGAGTCATGAAGGGTATAACGAACATACCTTGTCTCCACATTGGATCAAGAACGGGGTCAGAGGGATCAAAAACTGCTAATTCATATAGAGCCATCGAACCGGCCCAACCAGCAACCAGAGCTGTATGCATTATATGGACAGAAATCAATCGACCGGGATCATTCAATACGACAGTATGAACACGATACCAAGGCAAACCCATGGAAATACCTCTTTATCAAAGAAAAATAGACACTATGTAACTTTATTGCATTAGAAAAAACTATGCTATTGATATTCTCTTTTCAGTGGATTATCTCGAAGCAAGGGTTAATGTTAATATTTGTATTTGTTCTATTCTGTTGGTACTAATGGAACAATTCTGTTCGTAGGAACAAAGATAAACAGATCTATTCTATACCCAATAAGTACCAATACGCAATGGGGGTTGATCCCATTTTCTATGAGTGAATGCACCCATACTTGTTCATCATTCGAAGGCCCTATTCGTAAAAATTTTCCTTTATTCATTCTGTCTTCTTTTATGAACTTATCCAATCTAAGGATAAAATATGATGAAGGCCAATATTATGAAGACAATAAACTCATTGTTACGTTTCCATACCAAAGTGAAATAAAGTACTAAATTCTTTTTTCTGTTTTTTTATGCCTATTGGTGTTCCAAAAGTGCCTTTTCGAAATCCTGGAGAGGACGATATATCTTGGATTGACGTATAGTGCGGCTTGTCAGATATATTGGGTCATATGGTATTTTCCCGTTCTCTCCCTCGATCGAGATATCCTCTGTTTCGCCCAAGAAAGATTGATTGAATCATCAACAATTTGGAGCGTGAAGTTCAATTAGATCCATTTTATTTTTGGGGGGATCCAGATTAATATTATCAAATAATTTATGGTTGGCTTAGTTGGATCAATAAAATGAAGTATACAGGCTCCGTTTATAAAAAACCCAATTGGTAATATATGATTACTATATTGTATCATAAATGATTTTATTTATAAATAGAAATAGGAGTGATCTCAAACTGTTAATCAATCGAGTAATAGGATGAATACGTCGAATATTTGGTGAAGACATGAAATAAATAAAAAAAGGAAGTTGTAGTAAAAAGAAGTGGTATTGGGGGCATTTGTCCTATATGTGCAAATCGAAGTCGATCGGATCTTTACCCGGAGTAGAGCATAAACCTAAAAAAATTAAGAAGGCCCATTTAGAAACAAGAAAATGACATCGTGATTTGGATCGGATCTCGATGAGACAATACATCAATGATAAGTTAGTTCGATAAGTTTAATGAATTCTTTTTTTTTTTTTATTTTATATATATTTATATATATTATATGGAAGGGTCAAAACTCATCTTTCTTGAAAAATCGAAGAAAAAGCCCCCTCGTTTTAGAAAGAGCTTGCTATGAAAAAAAAGAGGGCTGGAATCTACACATTGATTCTTTTTCGCGATTTTTTTTAGAACCGTATGCATCAAAAGGTGCATGTACGGTTCCTGAGGGATACAATTTTATCCTAATCAACCGACTTTATCGAGAAAGATTACTTTTTTTAGGCCAAGAGGTTGAGAGCGAGATCTCGAATCAACTTATTGGTCTTATGATATATCTCAGTATAGAGGATGAAAACAAAGATCTGTATTTTTTTATAAATTCTCCTGGCGGATGGGTACTACCCGGAATAGCTATTTATGATACTATGCAATTTGTGCCACCAGAGGTACATACAATATGCCTGGGATTAGCCGCTTCAATGGGATCTTTTATCCTGGTCGGAGGAACAATTACCAAACGTCTAGCATTCCCTCACGCTTGGCGCCAATGAGTTTTTTATTTGATAGAAAAAAGCAGACTATGCCTTCGCCATATGAAATATGAATATTAAGTAATAATAGCATGGCACTTCGAATTCGATATGAGAAAATTCTTTATTGTTTTTTTTTTCAAAACATTAGATTATGTATCGAAAGAGAAGTATGAGATAAAGGGTATTTCCGATTTTATCTTATCTATCGGGGGTCCGTTTCAGCGTCACAAACTTTTTGTTTTCACACCAGAAGGCTCTTAACAATCTTTATGTTATGAAAGGATACGAAAATAAAAAATAATCTTATTTGGTTCTTATTTTATTTGATCAGATCAAAAAGAAACTTTGGGATTGCTGAATCATAGAGGAAATAAATATATAACGTAACGGAGCCATCATAGTATTTTTTAACTTCTCCGAAAGGAAGGGTGGTAATTGGATCATTTACCGATCTGGATCTGACAGATCCTACATTTTTCGATGGCAGGTAAAAGTCAATTCCATTGTAGAGCCGTATGCAATTCGCAAAAGATGCCTGTACGGTTGTTCAATTCTATCTTTTTTTCTTGTTATTCTTTATCTCTTCTCTTCGACTCATCATACGAGATAGAGAAATCATTTATTATGTTATATCATCAGGGTAATGATCCATCAACCGGCTGCCGCTTTTTATGAGGCACAAGCCGGAGAATTTGTCATGGAAGCGGAAGAACTACTGAAACTGCGCGAAATCATCACAAAGGTTTATGTACAAAGAACGGGCAAACCCTTATGGGTTGTATCCGAAGACCTGGAAAGGGATGTTTTTATGTCAGCAACAGAAGCCCAAACTCATGGAATTGTTGATCTTGTAGCGGTTCAATGAAAAAAGAAAGGATTTCGTGCAAATCCGTGATTTGAGATCTTCTTACCGGGTTTCATTTTCATTAAATTAAATAAAATGGGGGTAATTCATAATCATCCGGTTAGGATCGATCTAAACCAGTACATTATGTATATGATTCAGCATGCCAACTATTAAACAACTTATTAGAAACACAAGACAGCCAATCAGAAATGTCACGAAATCCCCCGCTCTTCGGGGGTGTCCTCAGCGCCGAGGAACATGTACTAGGGTGTATGTGCGACTCGTTCAGATCATGGACTGGGACGAAAAACAACTTTTCCAGTATCAATGATCAGTACCAGTGAATAGAATGGAAGAACTCCATTCACTATCTAAACTAAAAAAAAAAAAGATCTATCATATTCCCCTATTGTGTATTGTGTATGAAATTTATGGTTTCCGTCGGTGCAAATACAATCACCTAAATTTAAGATAATAAGCAATTCCCCATTGGCAAAAGGGTTATCCATTAAGCGGGGAAAATCAGCAGAAAGATTAGGCTCCCACTCTTGCAAGAACGGACTAACAGGGTCAGCTACTTAGCTAACCTTCATAATTAAATACCGTTACTGTATAGGTAGATCTCATTGTGAAAGACCTATTACTGGATAATTCATGGGTAGAGCCAAAGAGTGTGAACTGTACAAGTTACCAATAAGATTTATTAAATGAAGGAAGGAGCTCCGGTGTATAGAAAGGACCTCACCGTTTAAGAAGTAACCATAGAAACGATGGAACCCACTATTTCTTTATCCATTTAATTTCAAATTGACTACTTTTTTAGTTAATTTACTATGTTTTTGATACCTAGTATCAATACTATTTCTTATTTCGAGGTGAAATGCATAGAAAAAAGAAAAAAAAATCGTGGTCGGGAAGGTTATAGTAGCAAAAGCCATTGGAATTTTTATTTTATACATTGGAAGAATCCGCTTTGTTATTAATAGACCAGGAAAGGGTACAAGGATAACTGAAAGAAAGGAAATCAATTAGTTATTCATCAAAGTTTCATTTATTCAATGACCAGAACTAGACGAGGATATATAGCTCGTAGACGTAGAACAAAAATTCGTTTATTTACATCAAGCTTTCGAGGAGCCCATTCAAGACTTACTCGAACTATTACTCAACAGAAAATCAGAGCTTTGGTTTCGACTCATCGGGATAGAGATCGGCAAAAGAGAGATTTTCGTCGTTTGTGGATCACTCGGATAAATGCAGTAATTCACGAGAATGGGGCATCCTATAGTTATAGTAGATTTATACACGATCTGTACAAGAGGCAGTTACTTCTTAATCGTAAAATACTTGCACAAATAGCTATATCCAATAGGAATTGTCTTTATATGATTTCCAATGAGATCATAAAATAAAGAGATTGTAAAGAATTCACCGGAATGATTTAATGATTTAAATAAATGGAGTTCCCCGGAGAATGAACTCCGGGAAGGTAGATTCTAAATTAGTATGATAAAATATGATAAAGTCGTCAAAATGAAGGAATATGTTCAATAAAAAAAAAAGGATTTCTTCTTCTTCCCCGATTATTTTTGTTTCTTACAACACAACAATCAAATCTCGATTCTTAGATTTTTCGAACAAAACATCAAATCCGCGTTTGAGTTCGAATTGGAATTTCGATTCAATTGAAGAGTAAGCCTATTTATTTCTGGTTCTAAGACCAGTAGTTCTAGCGGTCGACTCGGTTCTTTCAAATTGTTTCTCATTATTAAGAAAAGGTAACGAAGATAAAATACGAGCTTGTTTTATAGCAATAGTAATTAATCGTTGTTGTTTCAAAGTCAATCTATTCACTCGTCTAGATAATATTTTTCCTTGTTCACTAATAAATCGACTAATTAAACTCATGTTTCTATAATCAATTCGATCCCCCGATTGGATCGGGGGCAAACGCCTACGAAAAGATCGCTTGGATTTAAGAAAAGGTCGCTTGGATTTATCCATGGTTTGTTTATTCCTTATCCCGAAAATCCTATTTCGTTCGGATCAAAAATGAATTAGAATTCAGAAATAGGATTTGGTTTATTTCTATTTAAATATATGTTATATATATTATATAATATTATATACTATATTATTTTACTATATTATTTTTACTGTTCCTTGGAAGGGTGACACACAGGCCCTGGGTTCGATCTATTTTTTTATCTCCCCATGAATCGTATGTTTATAACAATAGGGACAGAATTTTTGCAATTCCAATCGACCGGGCGTATTGTGTCGATTTTTTTCAGTAATATATCTGGAAATGCCTGTTGATTCCTTATTAACACCGCCTCGTACACAATTAGTACATTCCAAAAGAACCCTTATTCGGGCATCTTTACTCTTGGCCATGAACCTCCTTTGTTTTTTTTTTATTCATTCAAGTCTTCTATTTTCGATCCGAAGAAAGTAAGGAAAAAAAATAGAAGTTGCTAACTCAAAATCCAATTATGATATGAAGGATTTCGTTGTAATCAATATCAATAGAGTAATAGTAAATAATAAGTAATACAATGATTTCTAACTATAACTATATTTCTAATCGCAGTACAGTATTTAATTTAAGGATCTTGTATGATACTCTTGCACTAGACCAACATTTACATTTACGTTTTCCCTCTATTCTTAATTTGATTCGAGTCTGAACCCGAGTTTCGCTGAGGTTAAATCCACTTTTATTCTTTCTCTTACTCCTCCCTTATAAAATTCTAAAAAAGAGAAAAAAAGAGGAGGGGGAAAGGAATTAGTCACAGATATTTGATTGTATCTCTAATATTCTTCACCCCTTCTCATGTTAATTAAAAAAAGGGAATGTCAACGCATCCGGGAATAAACGATTAATCTCTATCAATAGACCTGCTAAGGACCCGAACCATATAGTACTTAGTACCGGTGCCGTGGAAAGATATGTTTTTAGATCTCGCATTTAAAATCCTCCTTATTTATTGTAATACATAATGGTAATACATATATGATCAGATGCATATGGACCACTTGTATTTGTACACAGAATTCCCGATTCAAATTGAAGATTCGCTAGATAAGATTTTCTTTTTCTTAAAACATAAAAAGAAGTTTCTTTACTCCTGAGCATTCCCCAAAAATATTCATTTATTTTTTATTTCATTTTTAGGGTGGGTTTCATATTTTATATGTATATAAGTCTTTTATTATTATATGTTAATATATAATAATATGATAAAAAAAAAAAGAAGAAATGGGAAGAAAAATTGTGTATATCAATGGAGGAAATAAGGATGTGGAAAACAAGACAGGTATTCTCTACAATGACAGTGTAGACCAATTGAAAGGGATGTAGCGCAGCTTGGTAGCGCGTTTGTTTTGGGTACAAAATGTCACGGGTTCAAATCCTGTCATCCCTACCTATTACTTCTCCTCTGAGCAGTAACGAAGAATCAATTGAGATCAATTAAAATTGGATATACATAATTTTTCATTTTATGATACTATAATAGTATATGCATACAAGATGTGTTGGAGTTACAAAAAGAATCCTTTTCTTTATAGTCTTATCTATTGTGATAAGAAAACGCTCTTAGTTCAGTTTGGTAGAACGTGGGTCTCCAAAACCCAATGTCGTAGGTTCAAATCCTACAGAGCGTGATTCCGTTTTTGTTAGTTGGAATTACACTGAACTAACTTCACTAACTTGAACAGCAATCTGAATTTGACCTCCTGTGGATTAAAGAATAAAGAAAAGAGGAGGTCAATCAAAAAAAGAGATGTTAATTAATCAAAGGTCCAACTGATCACCACGTCTGTATTGTAAATATGCAGTTACGAATAATCCAGCCAAAGTAATAGGAATTAGACCTAAGACGATTCCAAATAGAAAAACTTCAATCATTTCATTTCAATTTGTTTGAAAAGGGGAAAAGAGAGGTAATATCTATCCCTAAATCTTAATCCGAATTGCCCATGAATCGCAATGACCAAGAATTGGCAATTGACACGGTAAGGAACTCATAGAATACATGGAATCTCACGGAAAGGTTTCTCTTTATGAATTGTTTATTCGATTAATTTCAAATAAGTCGTATCTTGCTTAGACCAATAAATAGGACTGAGGTTATAGTTGAAGCCGCTAGTAGAAAACCGAAATAACTAGTTATAGTAGGCATGAAGGAGCTAAATGAAATATGTTCTTTATTATACATATGTTTATAAAGCACTTACCTAAGTTTCCATTTTTGCGAGATACGAGGATAAACAAAAATACCAATTGAAAGAATAAGTTAAATTGAAAGTTTTTGATTCATCAATCAATTATTATAGGCGGCACTAACAAAGATAGAGTGACAGAGGTATAAAAAGAAATCGATTCATTATCTGTGGCATCTACCCATACCGTGATTCCGAATCAACAGATTCATTGAGCAACTCTTGAGTAAACTAATAATAAAATAAGAACTGTGCCGTGTAACTTCATTCAAAAATGAAACTTTCTTTGCGTCACTATGAAACAAAATTAGAAAATCATTTCTATTTTGATCATTTCTTTTCTTTTTTAATTGTATCGAATACATTTTATATTTTGGAACGAAGAGTGCCCTTATAACAATAAAATCTTTTCTTTTACTTTTTACTTTAATTTTAACTCATTAGATTCAATAGTAGGTTCATTCACATAGTATCTCGAATGAGAAAAAAAAAAAGATATCGCACGATCAGATCACTCGAAAAAATAAAATCTGTATTTTGGTTCAATTAGATTCTAAAAAATTCCTATTATCTTTTCC